TCATAAGCAAAACCCCTATAAAAGATTTCATAGAACCAGCTTGGATAAATAAGATTCATGGTATACTTTTTATCGCTTACCGAGAATTTGAACAAAAAATGGATAAAACATTTGAAAAAAAATCATTATCAACAAGAATGGGTCATCTCTTGACCTTAATCAGTGAATTTGCTAAAGAATCAACATGCAATTTTAATTTACAAGGACTTGTTTTATCCCCAGAACAGGGAAAAATTTATTCAGAAGATCGAGAGAAATTTTTTAAATTATTATTCGATCCTGTTATGACTGATCCCAATAATCAAAAAGTTATTCTAAAGGAATCTAGTGAAGTAAAAGCAATCAGTAAAAAAGTTTCCCAATGGACATACAAATTAATTGACGAGATGGACCAAAAGGGGGGCGAAAATGAAGAAAACATGGTGGCGGAAGATCATGAAATTCGTTCAAGAAAAGCAAAACGCGTAGTTATTTTTACCGACAAGCAGCCAAATACTTATACTAATGTAGAAGATGCTAATGATCCTGATGAAGCAGACGAAGTAGCTTTAATACGTTATTCACAACAATCCGATTTTCGTCGAGCCATAATCAAAGGTTCCATGCGGACGCAAAGGCGTCAAACTTTTATTGGGGAACTGTTCCAAACAAATATACACTCTCCGCTTTTTAGAGGCAAAAAAAAAAAATTATTTTATTTTGAAATTTCTGAATTGATGAAATTCATTTTTAGAAATGGTATGGATAAAAATGAAAAACTAAAAATATCCTATAATGAAGGAGAAACAAAAGAAATAGAGAAAAACGAAGAGGACAAAAGAGAAGAGAAAGCGCGGATAGCAATAGCAGAAGCTTGGGATACCATTCTATTTGCTCAAATACTAAGAGGCTGCGTGTTAATAACCCAATCCAATTTTAGAAAATATATTAAATTACCTTTATTGATAATGACTAAAAATATTGGTCGAATATTATTATTTCAATTTCCCGAGTGGTCTGAGGATTTAAAGAAATGGAAGAAGGAGATGCATGTTAAATGTACCTATCATGGTGTTCAATTATCAGAGACAGAATTTCCGAAAAATTGGTTAACAGATGGTATTCAAATAAAGATTCTATTCCCTTTCGATTTGAAAAGATCTAAGCCCCGATTCTTTCATAGGCATCCAATGAAAAAGAAAAGACAAAAAGATTCTTTTTTTTTTTTAACAGTTTTGGGAATGGAAGCTAAACTTCCTTTTGGTTCTCCCCAAAACGGACCTTCCTTTTTTGAATCTATTTTTAAAAAACTAGAAAAAAAAATTATCAAATTAAAAAAAAGGTTTTTTCTAGCTCTAAGCGTTTTAAAAGAGAGACTCAAATTCGTTCTAAGGGTCTCAAAAGAAACCACAAAATTGGTTATCAAAAATCTTTTTTTTTTTAAAAGAATACTACTGTTAAAAGTAAACCCAATTCTATTATTGGAGTCTAATCAACCAAAATATATGAATTGGACAAGGTATTCACTTACAGAAAATAAAATTAAGGATTTAACGGATAAAAGAAACGCAATCAGAGGTCAAATAAAAAAAAATACAAAAAACAGGAAAAAGGAGTTTATAACTACAGAGATAAAGATTAGTCCTACCAAAAAAAGTGAAAATTATAAAAAAAGACTAGAATCATCAAAGAAGATTTGGCAAATCTTAAAAAAAAAACGAAGAAATGCTAGATTAATCCGTAAATTTAACTATTTTCTTGAAAAGATATACATAAATACTCTTTTTTGTATCATAAAGATTTCGGGTCTCAATGCACAATTTTTTATTAAATCAGCAAAAAAACTTCTTGATAAGTACATTTCCAATAATGAAGAAACTAAAAAAAGAATTGATAAAAGAAACCAAACTACAATTGATTTGAGTTCAACTCTAAAAAAGTTACTTTATATTCTTAGTAATAGGAATTCACATATTTTTTTTGTAATGAACCTATCCTACTTGTCACAAAGATATCTATTTTTACAATTCTCACAAATAAAAATGAATAACTTACATAGGCTAAGATATGTCCTTCAATATCATAAAACGCCTGTTTTTTTCAAGAATGGAATAAAGGATTATTTTAGAATACAAGGAATCTTGCATTCTGATTACAAATTAAAACATAATAAGCTTTTGAACTTTAAAATAAATCAATGGAAAAACTGGTTACGGGGTCATTATCCATATGAGTATGAGTTATCTCCTATTAGATGGTCTCGATTAGTGCCGCAAACATGGAGAAAAAAAATCAACCAACATTTTATCGTTCAAAATAAAGATTTAAACAAAGGGGATTTATCTAAAAAAAAAAAATTAATTCATTGCAAAAAGCAAACTCATATTTATTATGAGGGAACCTCATTGTCAAATCAAAACAATACCCTTAAAAAACACTATAGATATAATTTTTTAGCATCTAAATCTAGTAATCTTGAAAATAGGAAAGACTCATATATTTATGGATCATCATTCCAAACAAAAAATGAAGAGAGGGTTTATTATAATTACAACAAACAAAAACGCCAATTACTTGATATATTTGGGAATACCCTCATCAATAATTATTTACGAGACAATGATATTAGGAATACGGAGAAAAAGTTGAATAGAAAATATTTTGATTGCCCGATTATCCAGATTTATCTAAAAAAAAAAAAAGAAGTAGATGTTGAGGCTTGGATTGATACCAGTACCAACAGAAAGAAAACTATGAAAACTGGGACTAAAAATTCTAAAAAAATGGAAAAGAAAAGTCTTTTTTATCTCCCAACTCAAAAGGAAATCAACCAATCTAAAACTAAAAAAGTTTTTTTTTTTAGTTTGAATTGGCTGGGAATGAATAACAAAATACTAAATCGTCCCATCTGCCATCTGGGACTTTGGTTCTTCCCAAAATTTGTATTCCTTTACGCTGGCTATAAGATTAAACCTTGGGATATACCAATCAAATTACTTCTTTTAAATTTTAGCGAAAATGCTGGGGAAATTAAAAACATCAAGGCAAAAAAAAAAAAAGATTTTGAATTAGACAATAAAAATAAGGAGGAAAAAGAGTACAAAGAGGAGGGTAATCTTGGATCAGAGGAACAAACTAACGAATCCCCTCTCTCAAACCAACAAATAGATCATTATATGAGATCAAACATGAAAAAACGTAGCAAAAAAAACGGATACAAGAGTAATACAGAAGCAGAACTTGATCTTTTTCTAAAAAGATATTTACTTTTTCAATTGAGATGGAATGATCCTTTGACTCAAAAAATGATCAATAATATTAAGGTCTATTGTTTCTTGCTTAGGTTGAGAAATCCGAAAGAAATTTGTCTATCCTCTATTCGAGGAGGAGAAATGAGTATGGATATAATGCCGATTCAAAATAATTTTACTCTTAAAGAATTGATGAAAAAGGAAATATTGATTATCGAACCGGTTCGTTTGTCTGGAAAAAGCAATAGACAGCTGATTATGGATCAAACCCTAAGGATTTCGTTAGTTCATAAGAGTAAGTACCAAACTAATCAAGTATCCCCACCCCCAAAAAATCTTGATTTTATCAAGATTCAAAAATCTGCCGCAAAACGTCAAAATAGGATTGGAACGAAAGATGGAAATCGTTATAATTTATTTTTTCCTGAAAATATTTTGTCGCCCAGACGTCGCAGAGAATTTAGAATTTTAATTTGTTTCAATTCAAGGAATAGAACGAAGGTAGATAGAAATTCCATATTTTGCAATAGAGAAAAAGTCAAAAACTGCGGTATTTTAGATGAAAACAAACATGTTGATAAGGCTAAATTAATTCAATTCACAGTTTTTATTTGGCCCAATTATCGATTCGAAGATTTAACTTGTATGAATCGATATTGGTTTGATAGCAATAACGGCAATTGTTTCAGTATGTTAAAGATACATATGTATCCTTAATTGGAATTTCGGATACATAAGATAATTCAGAGTCTTTTGAAACCACATGGTATTATTATTAATGATCAATGATCAATGATCAATGCTCGATAAAATTCACAGTAAAAAAAAAGAGGGGGGGGTTCTTTTTATGGTAAAAAATAATGCATTTATCTCAGTTCTTTCTAAAAATGAAAAAAAAGAAAACGTAGGATCCGTTGAATTTCAAATAGTTTCTTTCACGAATAAGATACGAAGACTTACTTTGCATTTGGAATTACATAGAAAAGACTATTTATCTCAGAGAAGTCTCCTGAAAATTCTAGGAAAACGTCACCGACTAATGACTTATTTGTCAAAAAAAAATAAAGGATGTTATAAGAAATTAATCGGTCACTTGAATATTCGGGAACAAAAACCTCGTTAATTGGAAAAGTTTTTTTTTTATCGTAAGTTTTGTTCTTCTTGTTTTCGGTAATTCGCAAAAGAATGAATAGAAGACGATAAAAATCTATGATTGTACCAAGCAAAATATTAATATAGGTATTCTAATGCATATGGTTTTTTGACTTCTCATTACTCTAAATGGTCAAGGGATTATTGCTGGTAAAACAGTATTTACATAGAAGGTTTCGGAAAATCGAGCAATTAAATAATATTTTCGTTGTATAGCTGGTTATGTCATTATTATTAGATTAGTAATTATATAAGTTCACAACAAAAAATAACCGCAAATAAGAGAGTTGAATCATACAGTTTCGCATTTGGTATGAGTTGAAAATTTTTTAGTATTCCTGGTATATAAGTATATAACGTCGCACATATTACAGAATTGAAGCGGTAGATAACCCACTCGAAGCTGCTACTTAAGTACCCGTCTGTCGATCTAAAGATATCATTATGGGACAATGGTTAAATGATACTTGATACAACATAAATATAAGTTTTGACCAATTCTTTGTAAGATCAGAATCGTTAAAACAAGCCTTTGATATTGCTTGTTTATTCAAATTTATTAGAAATCACAATACTTGGTTAGAAATAGCTACAGGGCGACAACAACGTAGTGAGCCCCAATATGTGGGTTTCTTGGGAATTCGGTAAGTTTTAGTCGATGGGGACAAATTCTTTTTCTCAAAGAAAATATTCTTCCCCCTAAAGGAGATACTCGTTTATTCAGTATTGCACTATTCGTAACATTAGTATCATCCCTATAATTTTCTATTTTAGGTGATCCGCGAGTTGTTGCACAATGGATGGGTTTAGGATCAAATTGCCTTGGGTCGGTTCCCAATCTCAGTAATTGACAATTGTACAATTTTTTCTTGATCTCAAAAAATGGATAACCCATTTATTCAATATTCAAGAACAATTCCCAGCTCCAAAGATTCCGCTTTCATTTTGATTTAAAAAGAAGCAAACCATAGGGATTTTTTTGAATTGATTCTTGGTTGTCTATATTTATTCTATATCTATATTATAATTATATTGGAGATAGGATTACTTTGCTACGTTGTACAACTAATCGGTTTATTGCAGTAATTACTACTATATCTAGACACATCAGAGTATGGGATTATTTGGATTACAGGATCAAGCAGAGTATAATTTTATTATTAGGAAAGATTTGATAAGTAATAGTCAACAAATTACAATTAGCATGTAGGACACATAACTTATGCGTATGCTCATGTCTGCAAAAACGTAAGAAAGCAAAGTATCTTGGTCTCACAAGCCAATCTAGAAATAGACTGATTAAAAAAATTTTGCTAAATCATTGATTCCTCTGGTATCTAACTACCGGATCGAAATTTTATTACGATCGAAAATTTATAGATCCAATGTCACATTCAGTAAAGATTTATGATACATGTATAGGGTGTACTCAATGTGTCCGAGCTTGCCCTACAGATGTATTAGAAATGATACCTTGGGACGGTTGTAAAGCTAAACAAATTGCTTCCGCTCCACGAACAGAAGACTGTGTCGGTTGTAAGAGATGTGAATCCGCCTGTCCAACAGATTTTTTGAGTGTTCGAGTTTATTTATGGCACGAAACAACTCGCAGCATGGGTTTAACTTATTGAGAGTTTTGGAAAACCCCTTAAAAATATATTTTTTTAGAATATGGGTTTGCGTGTCCTTACTACGAATTCTTTTTCTTGGTTACTCAAAATTACGATATTCGTAGATTTAGTCTTAATTATTCTTTAGCCCTATAGAGGAAATAAGAGAATAGGGATATACCTATGATAGGCACTACTTTTAACGACCTGTGCATTCTATTATTATTTACAACTGGGCGACCTAATAATCAAATCAGCGTATGAGTATAAGATAAAATTTTTGTATTCTGTACTGCGATAGTTATTTGTTTTGATTTTTGCCTGGACTGATATTTACCTTCATTTTAGTATACCACTTTTGGTTGAAATTATTCTAAAAGTTTTCAAAGAAAAAAGGTTTTTTTCTTTCTTAAGTTAAGAAAAAATTTAATTAACATTGTAAACAGATATGTTTGATCTTTGTGAGGACCACTTGAATCAAATAACGATTCAACTGGTTCTCGATGGATTATACAAGGTTTTCTTGGACTTATATATGGTGCTCTATGGTTGTATTCATCAAGTCCTTTTTTCAATTAGATGTTAATTAAAATGAACCATAACTATGTAGTCCTATTCCTAATATATTGACCCCAAAATAGCATATCCAAATTAAAAGAAAGCCCATAAAAGCCACAATTGCCGAATTTATACCTCTCAAATTTTTATTTGCTTGAGTGTGTAAATAAATCGTGAATAAGATCCAAGTAATAAATGTCCAAGTTTCCTTGGGATCCCAATTCCAGTATGATCCCCACGCTTCATTAGCCCACACGGCTCCTGAAAGAATACCCAGAGTTAAAAAAATAAACCCTAAACTAATAACACGATAACTCCAACGATCCAATTGTTGAAGCAATTGGAATCTGTAATAATTTCGAGCCGAAAAAAGAGAAGTGTTTTGTAAAACATTTCGTCTTTCATTCCGGTTTTGAATAGTTCCAAAAGATAATGACTTATTTAATCTTTTATCAAAAATATTTAGGGCTTTTTGAAATGCAATAACTAGAAGCGCTAAAGATAATAATGATCCACATAAAAGAGCCGCATAGCCCAATATGATCATACTTACATGCATCATTAACCACTGAGATTTAAGAGCGGGTACTAATATTATGGATTTTGGGATTTGAGTTAAAAGACCAGACGTAGCAAAACCTTGCGTAAAAATAGCACCTAACGCGGTTATTGCGCTTAAATTGTTTTTTTGTTTTTTTAAATACAGAACCATATGAATAATGGAGAAACTCCACGAAAGAAAGATTAATGATTCATATAAATCACTTACTGGAAAATGGTTCAAAAAAATACAGCGAGTGACTAATAATACTGTTATACATAAAAAGGTAGCTATCATGCCCTTTGTTGTTGAATTATATAGTTCTACGGTTTCATCGAATAAGGTTCTAAAAAAAATTGTAATTAAAATTGAAACGATCGAAAAGGATATATGAGTTAATATACGCTCT